TACATAAAATTAATTTATTCAGAAGTAATTCGCGAAATAATGCACCTTTCGTCCCTAGTTATAAAGAAAAAAGGTACAGCTGGTGGAATCCAACCTATTTTTGAAATAAACAACCCGCACACACTCCCTTTCCAAAAAAGATCAATACGCCAATCACTACACTGAGATTTATTAGATTTGTTGCTAAAATATCGGTATTAAACCCGAAACTCTCGGCGGATGGCCAGTGACCCAAGAAAACGAAAGAATCGGTTACAGTTTTCATACGATCTCCTTTTATAGGTAAACTAAAAAAATCATTGTATTGCTTCACTTATTTACTATTGCTAAATCAAAAATAGGTTTGAAATAAAATATAATTTGTTAGAATTAGGTCCTAGTTTTCATGTGAATTGCGAAATAGCTCGCACTTCCGCTTTGCTTTTGATTTAAGTACAGGGAAGGAAGGAAGAAAACGAGTGGGTAACACTAATTCTTCATCTTCAAATCATTCCTTCCCTTGGGTTATTTTCTGAATGAATAAGTATAGGAAATTGTGTAAGGGCGAACTTTAAATAAAATGTAAAAAAACAACCTGCCCGTTTCAAACCATAAAAGAAAGATGTCTTTCTTTTCTGTTTATCAGATTAAACAAAAGGATTTGCAAATAAAAGAGCTAATGCTACAACCAATCCATAAATTGTTAACGCTTCCATAAAAGCTAAACTAAGTAATAAAGTACCTCGTATTTTTCCCTCGGCCTCGGGCTGTCTCGCAATACCTTCGACAGCTTGTCCTGCAGCAGTACCTTGACCAACTCCAGGTCCAATAGAAGCAAGACCTACAGCCAATCCAGCAGCAATAACGGAAGCGGCAGAAATCAGTGGATTCATGATAGATAGTTCCTCACACACAAAAAAAGAAATGGTTAATGATACAATCAACCAATGAATTAGGACTTAATTATTCCATTGTAATATCCATCGAGTAGAAAAATAAAAATATCGAATTTGAATTAATATCGATAGTAATAATAAAAATTGTTTGAATGATTAGCAAAGGCTTCATTTTTTTTAGTTACAAATGTTAGAGTCTTTCGGGATAAATCCAACGGGAGTTTCTCTATTTCCTTTTTCTAAGCCTTCTTGCATCTTTTTCTTTATTTTATCTCTGTCTTTTTTTTATTCAATTCACAGTTATAAACGAAACAAACGAAAAGACTTCCGTTGCCATCTCTATACAAATTCAACTAAGACAAATTGAATATTCGTTCATATAGAACTTGTCAATATCTAATATCAAATATACATATGTTTCTTACATAACGTAAACCGCCTATTGTATCTTAAATTCACTTGGATTTTGTAATCATTCTTTGAAACATCTAATCGAAAATATGAACTTCAAAAAATGAACCTATAATCATACGATTCCCCATATCTCACGCAACCGTTCTCTATTAACCAACGATTTTTTTTACACATCTCGACCCTTTTTTCTATTGAACCACACATGATTGGATCTAAACTTAAAAATCGACTCTGCCGAAGACTAAGACTAATCAATGATGACCCTCCATGGATTCGCCTATATAAGCTGCGGCTAAAGTTGCAAAAATAAGAGCCTGAATCCCACTTGTAAATAATCCGAGGAACATGACAGGTATAGGAACCACTAAAGGTACTAAAGAAACAAGAACAACAACTACTAATTCATCCGCTAATATATTTCCAAAAAGTCGAAAACTAAGTGATAGAGGTTTTGTGAAATCCTCTAAAATGTTAATCGGCAAAAGAATTGGAGTTGGTTGTATGTATTTACCAAAATAACCTAATCCTTTTTTTGTAAGACCCGCATAAAAATAGGCTACTGACGTGAGTAAAGCTAAAGCAACAGTAGTATTTATATCATTCGTGGGTGCGGCTAACTCCCCGTGAGGTAACTGTAAGATTTTCCAAGGCAAAAGGGCCCCTGACCAATTAGAAACAAAAATAAAGAGAAACATAGTTCCAATAAAAGGAACCCAAGGGCGATATTCTTCTCCAATTTGAGTTTTGCTCACGTCTCGAATGAATTCAAGGACATATTCAAAGAAATTCTGACCACCTGTCGGAATAGTTTGTGGATTCCGAACAACTATAGCAGCTGAACCTAGTAAGATAGTAATTACAACCCAAGAAGTTATAAGTACCTGGCCATGGATTTGAAACCCTGCTATTTGCCAATAAAAATGTTGCCCTACTTCCACACCAGACATATCATATAAACCCTGTAGTGTGTTGATTGAATATGATAGAATATTCATATTGTCCTCTGACAGAAATATAACTTAAAAAAAATTATTTTGATTCAACCATCTCTTTGTCGACTTATCTACTTTATTAAATTAAATGTATTTACTTTTATATTTAGGATACCGATTAACCGCATAATAGCCCCAGCCCTTTATTAGATCGTTTTTATATTCAGGATATAGTAACCTTAATTATAAATTAGAGGACTTGAATTGTTGATTTCATAATAAAATCAAGTATTTCTTACATAGCTAGAACGACCTTCACAAATTGCAAATACTAACTTGGTAAGAATTAATCGGATTGAAGAGATAGCATCATCGTTTGACGGAATCGAAAGATCGGCGAGATCCGGATCACAGTTTGTATCGATTAAACAAATCGTGGGAATTCCCAAAGTAATACATTCTCGAAGGGCCGTATATTCTTCTTGTTGATCAACGATGATTACAATATCCGGTAACTCGGTCATATATTTAATCCCGCCCAGATATGTTTGCAAATGAGATAATTGTCTCTTCAACACAGCAGCATCTCGCTTAGGGAGACGAGCGAGCCTCCCCGCCTTTTGTTCCATTCTTAAGTCCCTGAATTTCTGAAGTCGTGTTTCTGTAGTGGACCAATTCGTTAACATACCCCCAAGCCATTTTTTATTAACATAATGACATCGAGCCCGTATTGCAGCCCATGCTACTGAATCAGCTGCTTTATTTTTTGTCCCAACAATTAAAAATTGTTTTCCTCGACTTGCTGCATCAAAAACTAAATCACACGCCTCTGATAAAAAACGGGCAGTTCTGGTAAGATTTAAAATATGAATACCCTTACATTTTGCAGAGATATAAGGTGACATTCGAGGATTCCATTTTCTAGTACCGTGACCAAAATGAACTCCCGCTTCCATCATCTCTTCCAAATTGATGTTCCAATATCTTCTTGTCATTTCTCCACACACTTTAACTCTTTTTTTTTTTTTTTTAAGAGATGAGGTATCCTGAAATAAAAAATTGTTCCAACGGAACTTTCGTTTCTAATGTGGATTGTCCATTGATACACAACCCAAACCATTACCATTAATTTCTTTCTATTCGTTATTTTTTTTTTTTCTTTATTTTATTACTAAATTTATTAAATAACTCTAACAATTTTATAATAAAAGATGACTCTGTTCTGTTAAATCGCCACAATTATTGTTGTTTTGATCTATCACCTAAATTCTTTGAAAAACAAGAATTCTCCATGGTAAAACAAAATATCTCTCATTTCTCCCTCGAATATATTCTTGGTTTTTATTGTTAAGGGAACGCTAATGTTCGTATGTTGAGTTGAACGGTGTACGAATCCCTTGAATCCAGTACCAACGGGTATCATCCTCCCGAGAACAACGTTTTCTTTTAGTCCTTTCAACCAATCAATACGGCCTCGGAGGGCAGCTTTTGCTAAAACTCGAGCAGTTTCTTGAAAACTTGCTTCGGAGATAAAACTTTGAGTATTCAAAGATGCTCTCGTTATTCCCAATAAGATAGTTCGATAACAGATCGCTTCGTCCAAAGCACGCCCCGTACGTTCTGCTCGAAACAATCCAATTAGTTCTCCCGGCAAAAAAACATTAGACATTCCATCCTCTGAAACCAAGACTTTGGATGTTATTTGCCGTACAATAATTTCTATATGTCTATTATGGATCTGCACTCCCTGGGATCGATAAACCTTTTGGATCTTATTAACCAAAGAGATACGACTTTGCGCTATAGTTAGCTCAGCCCCAACCAAGAATCCCCAGGGAATTCCAATAATTTTTTTTATACGTTCGTTCCAACTATTAATCCGTTTTTCGAGATTCATTGATATTGAATCAACCGAACGAACTTCTAAGACTTGTTCCACTTTTGGAAGACCCTGCGTTATATCACCAGACCTGGATTTTTCATATATAAATGTAACGACAGTATCCCCTTCATAAATGATTTCCCCATAATGACCATGAACTGTTGCTCCTGGGGTAGCTAAACAAGGCTTAGCCGATCTTATTACTACAGAATCAAACTGAACAATTAGAACTTGACCCGATTTTAAGTGCAGTCCATTTTTTTTTATACATACATTTTCGCAAAGAAATTGTCCAAGACGAATTTTTGTCGATGTCTCGTCACAAAAATTGTAATGAAGAAAATACCAATGCAAATTGAATGGATTCAAAATAATGTTACTACATAAATCGAGATTATAAATTCTTTCATTTTCATCTATTAAATAGTATTGACATTTAAGGACTTGAAAGGTTTGGTTTAAACTGTCAAGTTGTAAATAATTATTTACCAAGATCTGATTATGCGTTATTAAATGGTAAAATATTTTTTTTTTTTCAAATTGAAGGACTGTTCCTAAAGGGCCGAACGAATTCTTAATTGGAATTGGGCGATCTTTTTTAATTAATTCTTTGGGATATTTTACACCGTTGAGTGGGAATGGACCCATTCGAAAACAATTGGATGATGACACAATTATAAAAAACCGACATTCTTTATTTTTAACCAACAACGTACCAACAGTTCCTTGGTTTTGGTTAAATGATTGTTGAAGTCTTCTCTTTGAATAACTAGAAAAAAACGGATTCATAGTAGTATGCTCTGACCCATCAGCATAAAAGAAGGGAGGATCATTCCTTTTCCCGAAAAGAGCCGATTTTACTAAACATATCTTTAGGAAATAGCGAATCATATCATT